CGCCCTGTCAAGGCGGAAGCTGCGGGTTCGAGCCCCGTCAGTCCCGACCCCGGCGGATAAAAATAAATAAAAAAAAAAAAAGCGTCCCTCCCTTTTCTGTGAAAGGGGATACAAATGGCCGAATTGAATTCCCAACAATCTTTTTTTAACATTTCTGATCAAAACAAAAAATATGGGAATTTCTAGTACCTCAACTCGTACCCATGGATGACAGAGAATGTTATGTGAATTTCGAACATTATTTATTGGTAGCACTCAGCATATTCAGGGTTCAAAAAGATACTGTACCGGGGCCCTTTTTTTCGATTGCCCTGGTCCGTCCGTCCATTAATAAATTAATAAAAATCAAATAGAGTGTCATATGTTTGTTTGGTATTTTTATCGGGAGTACATAGACGTATAAATGGAATTTTTTTTTTTCTCTTTTTTGCTTGGTTTTTTTTCTAAACATTGGAAGCGGAAAAGTAGTCAGATGATACTTCATTAGATGGTTGTACAAGGAAAGGGGGCAATTGGTTATAGAAAAAAAGAGCGGAAAAGAATAACAATATCAATAAAGGAAACGAATTCTTTTGTTTGGACCAGGAATCACAAATTTTTGATTTGGTGTGGATAAAAGATCTTCCTATGTTATACTATTCAATTCTCGACGGTGAATTGATTTGATAGTTTAGATATTGTTATTCATGATATTGATCCGATTCGATGTCATTGAAATGTAATTCATCGCATTGAATTTAATTGAATTTACAAGTGATTTTCATCTCCATGGGATTAAATCCCGAGTTATTGCGAAGTAAAAAAAAAAAAAAAAGGAAATTATGGAAGTAAATATTCTAGCATTTATTGCTACTGCGCTGTTGATTCTAGTTCCTACTGCTTTTTTACTTATAATATATGTAAAAACAGTCAGCCAAGGCAATTAATTTGAATAAAACTTGACTTCTTATCATTAGTACTTCTTATCATTAGTATAGTATGGTAGAAAGATTCAGATATTTCTTTCTATCATACTATACTATTCTAATTCTAGACTATTCTAATTCTAGGAATGTTAGGAATGTATAAAGTTGTAATGTATAAAGATCCAAACTTAATATAGATCAATTTTGAATATCTATCTTCATAGATGTCGATATCAATTAAATATATGCGATCGTCGTCCTATTTCAATTTTTTTCTTTGTTTGATTTTAGTTGTCTTGATTTCAATCTGAAAAAATCGCAAGACAAAGCCTTGCCTTGCCATTTTGTAATTCCCGGATTTCTTATTAGTTTCTCTACGAATCTCCGTATCCATCAAAAAAAGAATCAAATCCATGGAGGAAATAAAAATGGAATATATATAATTAATAATAAAAAAAGAAAATCAAATAATATCTTTTTTACATTAAAAATTACAAGAAGTAATTGATCGAAGAGTTAACAGACGATCAAAAGAGTTCTGTAGTAACTTCTTCGTATTTTGTTTCGAAAGGAGTTATACCTTACCAATTTGTTAACCTTTGATACATTGTATGAAATGGGTTAAATAAAACAAAATTGCTAAAATAAGAAAGAAAATAGCAAGTGCGCAATATGTGACTAGACCAAGATAAGATCTTATGAAAAAAAAAGAACTACTTTCTTTTCCATTTGAACAAAAAAGGGAGAAATAAAATGAAAACAAAAAAAAGGTGGGGTTTCCTTGCCCCTCATTGCCCATAGATAACTCTGGTAAGGGACGGTTCATCGAAATAGAAAATTGAGAAAGAGTTTTTTATTTCTTTTTTTTTTTTATTGTCTACCATCTATATCCTTTTAGATTCTCGGAATACGAAGATAGAAATTGTTGAAATATTTGTTTAATTGAAATATTATTCATCTCTATTAGTCATAGAATACCTTACTACATTAGAACCAAAAAATTTCTAAATCTAAAAATGAAGACTCATTAAAATTAATTAAATAATTTAATTGATACGGTGAATTTCAAATAAAAGGCTTTTCAAAACCATTTTCAAAAAATTGATACAGTTTGATTCCTCAATCTGATTCTAAAACGAGTAATACGTCTAGAGTCCACTTCTTCCCCATACTACGAGTGAAAGGGAAAATGTAAAGACTACCATTAAAGCAGCCCAAGCAAGACTTACTATATCCATGTGAATTATGTCCCCTATCTCTATAAATATGAAACGAATAAAATATGAAGGAATTTTTCCATTATTGTTAACTAATAATATAATAATGAAATGACTGGCACAGAGTCAAAAAAAAGGATTCGGACACAAAACCGTTGATGAAAGACTGCAATAAATTCACTTAGAACAAGTTCTTTTAGATGATTTCTAGTTCAATCGGGAAAGATTAAGCACAAGCAAAAAAAGATACAGTGGCATTTTTGGGGGGAGTATCAAGAGAATGTTGTTAACATGTAACAATAAAATCTAAAAAAAGAAGACTTATTCTCTTTCGTTTGTTGCCCTTCATTAAGTCAAATAAACAGCAATTATCCATCC